TCATACGATTCACGAATTGTCTAGTCAAATTCGATCTATGCATTGGACAAATTTCTCACTAACAGAAAAAAAAATGAAAGATCTAAGTAATAGAACAAACATAATCAGAAACCAAATAGAAAAAATTATAAAAGAGAAGAAAAAAGGATTGCTAACTCAAGAAATAAATATTATTTCTAACAAAATAAGTTATCATGCTAAAAGATTAGAATCATCAAAAAGGATTTGGCAGATATTAAAAAGAAGAAATACTCGATTAATCCGTAAATCATATTTTTTTATAAAAATTTTGATTGAAAGGGTATACATAAACCTTTTTTTATCTATACTTAATATTCCAAGAATCAATGCAATTTTTTTTTTTGAATCAACAAAAAAAATTCAAATTATTGATAAAAACGTCTACAATCACAATAATGAAGCAAATCAGGAAAAAATTAATAAAACAACTAAAAATACAATTCACTTTCTTTCGACTCTAAAAAAATCACTTTATAAGATTAGTAATAATAATAAGAATTCAAAGATTTTTTGGGATTTATCTTCTTTCTCACAATCACAAGCATATGTATTTTACAAATTATCACAAACCCAAGTTATTAACTTTTATAATTTAAGATCTGTCCTTCAATATCACGGAACATCTCTTTTTCTTAAGAATGAACTAAAAGATTGTTTTGAAAAACAAGGAATATTTCATTATGAATTAAGACATAAACCTTTTTGGAATTTTGGAATGAATGAATGGAAAACCTGGTTAAGGAGTCATTATCAATACGATTTACCTAGGATTAGATGGCCTAGATTAGTACCACAAAAATGGCGAAATCGAGCGAATCAAGACTGTATGACTAAAAATAAAGATTTAAACAAAAAAGATTCATATGAAAAAAACGGATTAACTCATTACCAAAAAGAAAAACAAAATCTTTTTGAAGCAGGCCCATTACGGAATCAAAAATCGAATTTTCAAAAACACTATAGATATGATCTTTTATCATATAAATCTATTAATTATGACGATAAGAAAGACTCGTCTATTCCTAGATCACTAGTCCAAGTAAAGAATGAAGAAGAAAGTTTTTATAATTACAACATAGGGAAAGGCAAATTTTTTGGTATGCTGGGAAGTACCCCTATCAATAATTATCTAGGGGAAGACGATATTATGGATATAGATCAAATTTCGAATAGAAAATATTTTGATTGGAGAATTCTCCATTTTTGTCTTAGAAATAAGATCGATATTCAATCCTGGGTTGATATGGATACTGGTACCAACAGTAATCAAAATACTAAGATTGGGGCGGATAATTATCAAATAATTGATGAAATTAAGAAGAAAGGTCTTTTTTTTTTTACAATTCATCAAAATGAAGAAATTAACCCATCCAACCAAAAAGAGTTCTTTTTTGATTGGATGGGAATGAATAACAAAATACTAAATAGTCTTATATCAAATCGGGAGCTTTGGTTCTTCCCAGAATTTGTGCTACTTTTTAATGCATATAAAATGAAACCGTGGATCATACCAATCAAATTACTTCTTTTCGATTTTAATGGAAATGCAAATGGTAATAAAAAGAGAACTGGAAAGAAAAAGGAATATCTTTTTATGTCATCGAATCAAAAAAAATATCTTGAATTAGACAATGGAAGTCAAGAAGAAAAAGAATCCGCAAGCCAAGGAAATCCGAAATCAGATGCACAAAACCAAGTAAGTCTTGGATCAGTTCTCTCAAACCAAGAAAAAGATGTTGAAGAAAAGTATGCGGGATCTGACATGAAAAAACGTAGAAAGAAAAAGCAATACAAAAGCAACACAGAAGCAGAGCTTGATTTCTTACTAAAAAAATATTTTCATTTTCAGTTGAGATGGGATAATTCTTTAAATGAAAAGCTAATGAATAATATCCAAATTGATTGTCTCCTGCTCCGACTGATAAATCCAAGAGAAATTGCTATATCCTATATTCAAAGGGGAGAAATGCGTCTGGATATTTTGATGACTGAGAAGGATTTAACTCTTACCGAATTGATGAAAAAGGGAATAGTGATTATCGAACCGGCTCGTCTGTCTGTAAAAAATGATGGACAATTTTTTCTATATCAAACCATAGGTATTTCATTGGTTCATAAGAATAAGCGCCAATTTCAATTTAATAAAAGATACCGAGAAAAAGGCTATGTTGATAAGAAAATTTTTGATGAATGTATTCCAAGCCATCAACTAAGGACTGGAACTAAAGACAAAAAGCATTATGATTTGCTTGTTCCTGAAAAGATTTTATTCCCTAAACGTCGTATAGAATTGAGAACTCTAATTTGTTTCAATTCGAAGAATAGAAATGGTATGCGTAGTTACGTTTGGGATAAAAGCAAAGATCTTGCTCGAGAAAAAAAGAAATTCATTAATTTAAAGTTCTTTCTTTGGTCCAATTATCGATTAGAAGATTTAGTTTGTATGAATCGCTATTGGTTTAATACCAATAATGGCAGTCGTTTCAGTATGGTAAGGATACATATGTACCCACGATTGAAAATTCGTTAATACTATGTTTTTCCTATCTATGCTTACAGTGTGGGATATATGAAAACCCAGAGATGCACACATGCCTTATCTTACATTCCATTCTGATACATGATACCAATTTAATGATATACATATCAATTAGATCTATAAATGAATCAACAGAATCTTTTTTTTAGGTCTCAACTTTTCTCTTTTCCACAAATATAACATCCTTTTGGATCCCTAATCAAATTGCAAATTGAATTGATTTTTGGTTGATTTTAGAGGAAGTTGATAACGAACGAAAGATTGTTGTGTATATCAAATTCAAATGACTAGCATTATTATTACTGATCAGTAAAATTCATATAAAAAAAAAGAGAGGGAGGAGATTTCGTTTTATGGTAAAAAATTCATTCATCTCAATTATTTTTCAAGAAAAAAGAGAAGAAAACTGCGGGTCTGTTGAATTTCAAGTATTCAGGTTCACCAATAAGATACGAAGACTTACTTCACATTTGGAATTGCACAGAAAAGACTATTTATCTCAGAGAGGTCTACGGAAAATTCTGGAAAAACGCCAACGGTTGCTATCGTATTTGTCAAAGAAAAATAGAGTACGTTATAAAGAATTAATTAGTCAGTTGAATATTCGGGAGTCAAAAAATCGTTAATTTGAAATACAATTTTGAAATATTTGATTTATTAGATTTTGAATATTGATGAACTTCTTTTTGTTTTCAACAATTCATGCTAAGAATGAATCGAGGAAAAACCTATGAATATACTAGCTACTGGGAAAGACCTTATGGTAGTCAATATGGGCCCTCACCACCCATCAATGCACGGTGTTCTTCGTCTCGTCGTTACTCTAGATGGTGAAGATGTTATTGACTGTGAACCAATATTGGGTTATTTACACAGAGGGATGGAAAAAATTGCGGAAAACCGAACAATTATACAATATCTGCCTTATGTAACACGTTGGGATTATTTAGCTACTATGTTCACAGAAGCAATAACTGTAAATGGACCAGAACTGTTGGGAAATATTCAAGTACCTAAAAGGGCCAGCTATATCAGAGTAATTATGTTGGAGTTGAGTCGTATAGCTTCTCATCTGTTATGGCTTGGCCCTTTTATGGCAGATATTGGTGCACAGACTCCTTTCTTCTATATTTTCAGAGAAAGAGAATTAGTATATGATCTATTCGAAGCTGCCACCGGTATGAGAATGATGCATAATTATTTTCGTATCGGAGGAATAGCAGCTGATTTACCTCATGGCTGGATAGATAAATGTTTGGATTTCTGTGATTATTTTTTAACAGGGGTTGTTGAATATGAAAAACTTATTACGCGAAACCCTATTTTTTTAGAACGCGTTGAAGGAGTAGGCATTGTTGGTGGAGGAGAAGCAATAAATTGGGGTTTGTCAGGACCAATGCTACGAGCGTCTGGACTCGAATGGGATCTTCGTAAAGTCGATCATTATGAGTGTTACGACGAATTTGATTGGGAGGTACAGTGGCAAAAAGAAGGGGATTCATTAGCCCGTTATTTAGTCCGAATGGGCGAAATGAGGGAATCCATAAAAATTATTCAACAAGCTTTGGAAGGAATTCCGGGGGGGCCCTATGAGAATTTAGAAATCCGATGCTTTGATAGAGAAAACAACCCAGAATGGACTGATTTTGAAGATCGATTCATTAGTAAAAAACCCTCTCCTACTTTTGAATTGCCGAAACAAGAACTTTACGTGAGAGTCGAAGCCCCAAAAGGAGAATTGGGAATTTTTCTGATAGGAGATCAAAGCGGTTTTCCTTGGAGATGGAAAATTCGCCCACCTGGTTTTATCAATTTGCAAATTCTTCCGCAGTTAGTTAAAAGAATGAAATTGGCTGATATTATGACGATACTAGGTAGTATAGATATCATTATGGGAGAAGTTGATCGTTGAAATGCTAATTGATACAACAGAAGTACAAGATATCAATTCTTTTTCCAGATTGGAATCCTTAAAAGAGGTCTATGGGATCATATGGATGCTTGTTCCTATTTTCACGCCTGTATTGGGAATCACAATAGGTGTACTCGTAATTGTGTGGTTAGAAAGAGAAGTATCCGCAGGAATACAACAACGTATTGGGCCTGAATACGCCAGCCCGTTGGGAATTCTTCAAGCTTTAGCCGATGGGACAAAACTACTTTTGAAAGAGAATCTTCTTCCATCTAGAGGAAATACTCGGTTATTCAGTATTGGACCATCTATAGCAGTCATATCAATTCTACTAAGTTATTCAGTAATTCCTTTTAGTTATCACCTTGTTTTAGCTGATTTCAATATCGGTATTTTTTTATGGATTGCCATTTCAAGTATTGCTCCTATTGGACTTCTTATGTCAGGATATGGATCAAATAATAAATATTCCTTTTTAGGTGGTCTGCGAGCTGCTGCTCAATCAATTAGTTATGAAATACCATTAACTTTATGTGTTTTATCAATATCTCTACGTGCGATTCGTTAAAACAGAAACTTTTCTTTTCCCTATGCTTTTCCTTCGAGAAAAAAAAGAAATTTAATAGATATCTTCATCTTTTTATTCATTTATTTCTTCTTTAGGTTAATAAAATGAATTAGGTAGTTATATATGAGTGAAAGAAAACAACTTCAAAATTCGCAGTAAAAGTGGATTGAGTCTCATTTCCTGTGTACAAGAGTTAAGCCGAAGTAAACAAACATGGAAGAAGCCCTTTACCCCAAGATTGGTTGATTGTTCATCCTGGCTTGAAGCGGGCTCAAAGGATCAACCCTATGGAGTTTTCACTATCGTTTGTATGTATTACAATACAGATATTACAAAACGGGGGATTAAAAAAAAGATGAGTGGGTAGGAAGGAACACCAAAAAACACACAAAGGATTAGTAATGGAGATTATGTAAATTATCTAAAAGGATACTTCTGCATACCATAAAAAGAATACTAATTGGGGCTTTAAATTAGTAGAAATGATCAGGCAGTACTCCCCACAATTCCGATCCAGAGTATGCTCCTATCCACCGATTAAAGAAATGACTATCGGGAACGAAATAATCCTTTACCTTTTTTAAGCCCCCCTTTTCTCAGAATGAAGAAGAGGAACAAAAAAAATAGAAAAAATACAATTCCAATATAAACAAAAGGGATCTTTTTATTCTTTCTTTCATATATTCATAGAAATCAAATTCCTGTCCTGATTCATGAACTAATGTAATGTTTAATTCTTTTTCGTAATCGAAAATAAAATGATGGGTTGAAATATCTATTGATATTTATACAAGGAGTATTTTATTCAAGGATTGATTAAGTTATTACTCAAGACAGAAAAATTGAAATTCGTAAAGGATGAGATCAATTCAGAAATACTCTTTATTTATTTTTATAGCAGACAGAATTCCATTGGTATAATTGGGGACCTTCCAATAGATTTTGACTCTATCTATTCGATAACCATATCAAGATAACTAATACTGGCTCGGTCCTTACATTTATTTGTGGCCCTGAGGAGCCGTATGAGGTGAAAATCTCATGTACGGTTTTGTAATAGCGATGGGAACAGTAATGTTATCACCGACTATGATTATCTAACAGTTCAAGTACAGTTGATATAGTTGGCGCGCAGTCAAAATATGGTTTTTTGGGGTGGAATTTGTGGCGTCAACCCATAGGGTTTATGGTTTTTCTAATTTCTTCCTTAGCGGAATGCGAGAGATTGCCTTTTGATTTACCAGAAGCCGAAGAAGAATTAGTAGCAGGTTATCAAACCGAATATTCAGGGATCCGATTTGGTTTATTTTACGTTGCTTCTTATCTAAATCTATTAGTTTCCTCGTTATTTGTAACAGTTCTTTACTTGGGTGGTTGGAATCTTTCCATTCCGTACATATTTGTTCCGGAGCTATTTGAAATAAATAAAGCGGATGGAATTTTTGGAACGACAATTGATATCTTTATTACATTAGCTAAAACTTATTTGTTCTTGTTCATTCCTATCACAACAAGATGGACTTTACCTAGATTAAGAATGGACCAACTCTTAAATCTTGGCTGGAAATTTCTTTTACCTATTTCTCTCGGTAATCTATTATTAACAACTTCTTCCCAACTCCTTTCACTGTAAAGAAAAAAGGAATACGATATTTGCGACTTGTCTCAAACAAGAGAAAGAAAGAAAATCAAATTATTCATAACTATTCACGATATGTTCCCTATGGTAACTGGGTTCATCAATTATGGTCAACAAACAGTACGGGCTGCAAGGTACATTGGTCAAAGTTTCCTAATTACCTTATCCCAAGCAAATCGTTTCCCTGTAACTATTCAATATCCTTATGAAAAATTAATCACATCGGAGCGTTTCCGCGGTCGAATCCATTTTGAATTTGATAAATGTATTGCTTGTGAAGTATGTGTTCGTGTATGTCCTATAGATCTGCCAGTTGTTGATTGGAAATGGGAAACAGATATTCGAAAGAAACGATTGTTTAATTACAGTATTGATTTTGGAATTTGTATTTTTTGTGGTAATTGTGTTGAGTATTGTCCAACAAATTGTTTATCAATGACTGAAGAATATGAACTCGCTACGTACGACCGTCACGAATTGAATTATAATCAAATTGCTTTAGGTCGTTTACCAATATCAATAATTGACGATTTTACAATTCGAACAGTTGGGAATTTGTCTCAAAGAAAAAAGGGGGAAACCTCTTGATTAAAGAGTAATTGCAAAGTACTAAGGTTGCTTTAAAGTACTAAGGTTGCTTTTTGGTAGAAAGGGATAAGGTCTTTCTCTTTGCTTGGTCAATAATTACAAATCCCAACTATTGATTGGGTTCTGAGAAGTATGACTTAATTTGTATTGAAAGTCTATTAATATAATATCTCCATAATTATTTTGAAATATATAGTTTCAATTTCAAACTTCCGTTTAGAATACAGACAAGAGCGAAATTGACCCAATAACTAGACCCCCATTAATTCACGCTTATTAGATTCTAATTTAATTCAATTGGGAATGTCTCATAAAAAAAATTTCCTGGTCGGTTCAATAAGGTCATGAAAAACATTTCGATTTATTTATCTCTTATTTTAATATAATGGATTTGCCTGGACCACTACATGATTTTCTTTTAGTTTTTCTGGGATCGGGTCTTATAGTAGGAGGTCTGGGAGTAGTATTACTTACCAACCCAATTTATTCTGCCTTTTCATTGGGATTGGTTCTTGTTTGTATATCCTTATTCTATATTCTATCAAATTCCCATTTTGTAGCTGCTGCACAGCTTCTTATTTACGTGGGGGCTGTAAATGTTTTAATCATATTTGCTGTAATGTTCATGAATGGTTCAGACTATTCTAAAGATTTTCATTTTCATCTTTGGACTATTGGGGATGGGGTTACTTCCCTAGTCTGTACAAGTATTTTTTTTTCACTAATCACTACTATTCTAGATACGTCGTGGTATGGGATTATTTGGACTACCCGATCCAACCAGATTATAGAGGAAGATTTGATAAGTAATAGTCAACAAATTGGTATTCATTTATCAACGGACTTTTTTCTTCCATTTGAACTGATTTCGATAATTCTTTTAGTTGCTTTGATAGGTGCAATTGCCGTGGCTCGTCAGTAAAAAATCTTTATAACTAGGAACAGAAATCAAAATTCAACCTTTTTCTGTGTTATCAACATCCATTTCCCTGAAATTCGATTTGAATACTGTTCGGTTCATGTATAAAATAGAAATTTTTTTAGTCGCCCTATTCGATCTATTACCAATATCTTGTTTTGTTGGGTACTTGTTATATTCTAAGCAATCGAATCACTTGAATTATTGTTCATATTGAAATGAATCGCAATTGGTACGGAGTTGGTCAATGATACTCGAGCATGTACTTGTTTTGAGTGCCTATTTATTTTCTATCGGTATCTATGGATTGATCACGAGCCGGAATATGGTTCGGGCCCTGATGTGTCTTGAACTTATACTAAATGCGGTTAATCTAAATTTCGTAACATTTTCTTATTTTTTTGATAGTCGTCAATTAAAAGGAGATATTTTCTCAATTTTTGTTATAGCTATTGCAGCCGCTGAAGCAGCTATTGGATCAGCTATTGTTTCGTCAATTTATCGTAACAGAAAATCGACTCGTATCAATCAATCAACTTTGTTGAATAAGTAGTATTTAGAAATCATAATATTCATCAATTCGAATTAGCCTATATAATTAGAATACGTCGTAACCTCAATCATGTTTGCGAAAACATAAGAAATCAAAGTATCTTTATTCCCTATTAGTATTATGAGTTGATCCAGAAGTGGATTGATTACAAAAATTCTGGTAAATCATTGATTCATCTGGTGTTTAAATATATCGGCTATTTCCAACTTTACTAGATCGAAACTTTAGGAGTTCAAAAATTTATAGATCCAATGTCCCATTCAGTAAAGATTTATGATACATGTATAGGGTGTACTCAATGTGTCCGCGCCTGCCCCACAGATGTATTAGAAATGATACCTTGGGACGGATGTAAAGCTAAGCAAATTGCTTCTGCTCCAAGAACGGAGGACTGTGTTGGTTGTAAGAGATGTGAATCCGCCTGTCCAACGGATTTCTTGAGTGTTCGAGTTTATTTATGGCATGAAACAACTCGAAGCATGGGTCTAGCTTATTGATATTGAGACGTTTCAGAAAACGCCACTGAAATCCATTTCTAATCCATTTTCTTTTTTTTTACCGATTACCGACAAAAACCCGTACTCTAAAATGGAATTTATTCTTATTTGGTTTTTTCTTTTTAGAGTACGGGTTTTTCTGGTCCAAGTGTATCTTGTCTTTACCACGAATTATTTTCCTTGGTTAACTATAATTGTAGTTTTTCCGATAGCCGCGGGTTCTTTAATTTTCTTCCTCCCCCATAGAGGAAATAAGGTGACTAGAGGGTATACTATATATATCTGCGTCTTAGAACTCCTTCTAACGACCTATGCGTTCTGTTATCATTTCCAGTTCGACGATCCATTAATCCAGCTAGCAGAGGATTATAAATGGATCAATTTTTTTGATTTTTACTGGAGATTGGGAATAGATGGACTTTCCTTAGGACCTATTTTACTGACAGGATTTATCACCACTTTAGCTACTTTAGCGGCTCGGCCAGTTACTCGGAATTCCCGATTATTCCATTTCCTGATGTTAGCAATGTACAGCGGTCAAATAGGATCATTTTCTTCTCGAGACCTTTTACTTTTTTTCATCATGTGGGAGTTAGAATTAATTCCCGTTTATCTACTTATATCCGTGTGGGGGGGGAAAAAACGTCTTTATTCAGCTACAAAGTTTATTTTGTACACTGCGGGAGGATCCATTTTTCTATTAATAGGAGTTTTGGGTATCGGTTTATATGGTTCCAATGAGCCAATATTAAATTTTGAAACATTAGCTAATCAATCGTATCCCGCGGAACTGGAAATAATATTTTATATTGGGTTTCTTATTGCTTTTGCTGTCAAATCACCGATTATACCCTTCCATACGTGGTTACCAGACACCCATGGAGAGGCGCATTACAGTACTTGTATGCTTCTAGCCGGAATCTTATTAAAAATGGGAGCATATGGGTTGATTCGGATCAATATGGAACTATTACCGCACGCTCATTCTATATTTTCTCCCTGGTTGATGGTAGTAGGTACAATGCAAATAATTTATGCAGCTTCAACATCTCCTAGCCAACGGAATTTAAAAAAAAGAATAGCTTATTCCTCCGTATCTCATATGGGTTTTATAATTATAGGGATTGGGTCGATAACCGATACGGGACTCAACGGAGCCATTTTACAAATAATTTCTCATGGGTTTATTAGCGCTGCACTTTTTTTCTTGGCAGGAACGAGTTATGATAGAATACGTCTTGGTTATCTTGACGAAATGGGCGGATTGGCTATCCCAATTCCAAAGATATTCACCATATTCAGTATCTTATCGATGGCTTCCCTTGCATTACCGGGCATGAGTGGTTTTGTTGCGGAATTGATAGTATTTTTTGGAATAATTACCAGCCAAAAATACTTGTTAATGCCAAAAATACTAATTACTTTTGTAATGGCAATTGGAATGATATTAACTCCTATTTATTCATTATCTATGTCACGGCAAATGTTCTATGGGTACAAGTTATTTAATGCTCAAAACTCTTATTTTTTTGATTCTGGCCCCCGGGAGTTATTTGTTTTGATATCTATTCTTCTACCCGTAATAGGTATTGGTATGTATCCGGATTTCGTTCTCTCCCTATCAGTGGACAAGGTCGAAGCTATTCTATCTAATTTTTGTTTATAGATAGTTTTCATGAATAACAAAAATCAAAAACCAATCCTATGTCCTCTGCTTTTTAAAATTGATCGTTGTCCAATGAAAAAAGAAGTATTTTTTCGTGTCTTAAGTTTCAAATTCAAATTAACTAAAAAAGAATAAGAATAAATAAGTCAACAATAAATAACTAAATTTGAATTGTAACCAGACACCTTATGGCCTTTGTGAGAACCTTTTGAATCAAGTAGTGTAGTGATTCAAAAGGTTCTCGGCAGCTTCCACTAAGTTTCGTTTCTATATTTGCGCTGTCCTATGTTTGTATTCATCAGTCCCTTTCATTTCTTCAATTCAATTCCTTTCTTCAATTCAACAATTCAATTAGATGTTAATTAAATGAACCATAACTATGTAACCCGATTCCTAATAGATTGACCCCGAAGTAGCATATCCAAATTATAAGAAAGCCCATAGAAGCCACAATTGCAGAATTTACACCTTCCCAATTTGGATTTGTTCGCGTATGTAAATAAATCCCGAATATAGTCCAAGTAATAAATGCCCAAGTTTCCTTTGGATCCCAATTCCAATATGATCCCCATGCCTCATTAGCCCATACTGCTCCCGAAAGAATACCTATGGTTAAAAAGATAAATCCTAGACTAATAATACGATAACTCCACTGATCCAATTGTTGAATCAATTGATACCCATAATAATTTCTAGCAGAAAGAAAATAAGGAAAAGAAGTGTTTAGTAAACCATTGTTTTTTTCATTCCGGTATTGGATTTCACCAAAGGAAAATGACTCATTTACATTTAATAAATTATTTCTTTTATCAAAAATCCTTATAATTTTTCGAAATGTAATGACTAGACGAGCTGTGGATAATAATGATCCACATAAAAGAGCTGCATAACCTAATACCATCATACTTACGTGCATCATTAACCACTGGGCTTGTAGAGCAGGTACTAATATTCCGGATTGATGCATTTTGGTTAAAAACCCCGAAGTAGCAAAACCCTGGGTAAAAATAGCGCTTGGCGCGGTTATTGCGCTTAAATGATTTTTATGTTTTTTAAAATAGAAAATCCTATGAATAATAGAGAAACTCCATGAAAGAAAGATTAATGATTCATATAAATCACTTAATGGGAAATGCCCCGAATAAATCCAACGAGTGACTAATAATCCTGTTAGACAGACAAAGGTAGCAATCATCCCTTTTTCTAATGAATCATATAGTCCTATGATTTCATCGACTAATAAGGTTATCAACTGAATTGTAATTCCAATCGAAACGACCGAAAAGGATATATGCGTTAATATATGCTCTAATGTTGAAAATATCATAAATAAAAATCAAATTAAAAGGGAGAGTCTTTCAAGTATACGGAATGGAAATCAGAAGTTAAATTCATTATAGGGCTTTTTGCATATCTTTTTATCTTTTATAAGATGCTCTGCCGCCACTCGGACTCGAACCGAGATGCTCTAGCACTGCTTCCTAAGAGCAGCGTGTCTACCGATTTCACCATAGCGGCTTGCTCGAAATCATAATAACCTATTTTTACTCAATCGTCGAGATTGAAAGAGTCAATTTCAATGAAATTCTTTTTAGGAA